TGATTGATCCTGCAATGTTGTAATCCTGCTGTTCCTTTATCCCCCGCTCTGCAGCTGCTGGGGACTTAGTAATATTTGGAGCCTTTTGCGGTACTGATTGATGTTCTGCGGGATTACTGCGGTTGGCGGACTGTTTGTTTGCGAAGGCCGAAGGACTGAAATGATGTTTTTGGTGTTATTTGACAGAATTGTTGCCGTTTTTCCACGCCTCATTTTCCAGAATATGATTATGAGCTGCACAAGGCTTGAAGCTGGAATTTGAGCATTGAATGCAGAAGATTTTCTTCTTTATTTCCAGTGGACTATTTTCTTCGGCGAGCCCTTTGTCATCCTTAGGTTATTTATTGGCGGATCGGTTTCAGTCTTTATGAAGGTAAGGTCTCTCGTTGAGGCGCCGTCAAAGCCGACTTTTGGGAGTCTTTTCCCATTTCCAAGGTGGTCAGTTTGGCGGCAGAATCGTTCAAGTTGTCTCTCGTTCAGCTTGCATGCAGAATCAGCACGAGTTCAGATGGCTTTCTTTATGGTTTTTATGAGTTTTTGACTTTCCACCATCAGCCCACTATAAATAGATCGCTGGGGACGATGGAAAGTGCATTGTTTCGGTTGAAGTCCTCTTCGGGTCTTTTGCAGAAGCAAAGGTAAGGCAAGAGCTTAGGTTGGTCCGCCTAAGAATGAGTAGTCGCGAGCTTTAATTGAAGTAGGGGCGGAGCTCTTCATAGAGAGTTAGAAAGCGTCAGTTCTCATAGCGAGGCTTAGGCCGACGAGGCTAGGGCGAGGCCCCCCAATTCTCAACCCCGACCTACACAAGTGGTTTTAAAACCCACATTTCAAAAAGTTCTGTTAGGTTCTTAGTAGCAATCGGCGACCTTTTCTTCTTTTACTTCACATAGCTTTTCGTCTCCTTGATAGCTGGAAGTTCTTCAAAAGTATGAAAAGCTGGAGGACTTTGTACCATCCATTCCGGTGTGGTTGGATTCTGTTCAACAGCCCAAGGACTTGGAGCACATCTTTTGTTCTTTCCACTGCTTGAAGTGATTGTTACGACCACGAAGAAACGACAAATCCCAACTACGGATATATAAGAGCCAGAACTGCTAAGGGCATTCCATCCAGCGTAAGCATCTGGATAATCTGGAATGCGACGTGGCATACCCGAAAGCCCTAAGAAATGCATGGGAAAGAAGGTCAGATTCACCCCGAAAAAAGTGATCCAAAAATGGATTTGACCTAAAGTTTCAGGGTATGTCCGACCAAAGATTTTACCTACCCAATAGTGAAATCCTGCAAATAAAGCAAAAACGGCTCCCATAGAAAGTACATAATGGAAATGTGCAACCACATAATAAGTATCATGTAGAGCAATGTCTAGCCCAGAATTTGCCAGAACTATTCCAGTGAGTCCTCCTATGGTAAACAAAAAGATGAACCCTACAGCAAATAACATGGGTGTTTTGTATTGTATCGAACCCCCCCACATGGTAGCGATCCAACTAAAGATTTTGATTCCAGTGGGGACAGCTATGATCATGGTAGCTGCGGTGAAGTAGGCACGGGTATCAACGTCTAAGCCCACAGTAAACATATGATGAGCCCAAACAAGAGATCCAGGAACACCTATACTGATCATGGCATAAACCATGCCTAGATACCCGAAGACCGGTTTTCCCGAAAAAGTCGAAACGATATGACTTATGATACCGGATCCAGGCAGAATGAGAATATAAACTTCAGGGTGCTTCTCTCTTCTACTAATATAAGCGGATGAATAGAAGAAAGGTGGACTATATCATCAACTTATTCCATTTGTCTAGGAAAGCTAGCCATGCTTTATGGTGAATACTGTCAGGTTTAAATGCTTTGAGATCGTAAAGATTGTAATATTCCTCAATAAGGAAGAATCGTCGTGATTTATGACTTCGGAAAGTACTTGATTTAAAGTAATCTAGCATCATGATAACATCTTTTCGACTTTGTACAGACCATTGATAGTAACCATTTTGACTACTATCAAAGTAGATATTTCCTCCAAATACCACCTTATAAGACCCTACATCTTGTAGAAGTTTATTAGTGACTCGAATACTTAGTTGAGGTAGTTGATGCTTCATAGTGAAACAAATGGTACCATCAGCATCAAAGAATCCTGCAAACCAATTTGATTGAGCATCTAGTGTAATAGGTAGAATTACAGGGATATCATGTACTTGACAAACACGATGTAGTTGAAGTAGTCGTGCTGAATGTCGAACATGACCATTAATACAATTCATTAGTTTAATCATACCAAGTTTATTATGTAGTCTATAACGATAAGCTTTAGCACCTGATCGCATTTTAATACTTCCACCAAGCATATGTTGGATATATCGTAGTAGTGGTAGATCTTCAAGTCCCATAGTAATTTCAAGAGAAGTATATCCTTGTTTACTAACTTGAATAGTTCCATCACCATCGATAATTCCAGCTAGCCACTCACAGAAGGATTTAGGATAAGTTGTTG